ATCCCTATCCACAACAATTTTCACTTCTGGTTCCGGCGAACGAATAATCATTAAGTCCTCCTCTTTCCGGACAACACATACAAAGAGACCCGCCAACAGTCAAGTTTTTAGTGAACCTCTGAAAGATAGATATTTTATTTATGATTATTCCCTTTCTTTCCTATCTCCCATCCATCTATTTTATTTAGTTATTCACTAAAGCAATTATGATATTGAAGTCGATCCGAGGCAAGTGTTCGGATCTATTATGACATAACGATTAGGTGCCCAACGGACCCCTATTTTACCTTGGAAAATCCTTTCCCGGCGTGACAAAAAAACGATTTTTTTGCGCAACCTAAACCTAGTGTATTTATATCTGAATGAAGGTATAAGTACCTATATGGATCTACTTCCATGGAACATAATATCTTATTACTTTATTACAAATTATTACTTTATTACAAATCGCAAGATCATTCATTAGAATTAATAAGATAAAATCATTCCGATATCTTATCTATATTTAGTATTTTTTATTAGCTTTACTTTATTAGTTCTATTCTATACTGTATCCATATCATTTATCCCTATGAGATACCGTACAAAATATAATGCAGAAGGAAGGGATATAATGAAATTCTTGATTAGATCTTCTCATAGGAACGATCTATTTTATTTGATTGATGGATCCAACAACCAAACCCATTTTTTTTTAATTCATTAAAAAAAAAATGGGTTTTATTCGAAGCGCTTCGTGATTTTCAACCAATTATGTGCTTCAATATAATTACCTGGAGTAAGCGCTATAGCTTGTTTCCAATACTCAGCAGCTTGATCGGACCAAGCTTCCGCAATTTCAGAATCACCCTGTAGAATGGCCTGTTCTCCCCGGTCGGAATAGGTGGTTCCTTCCCTTAGAACCGTACTTGAGAGTTTCCTACCTCATACGGCTCATAAATCGATTCTTTTTGTTTGTGTCCTATCTTAATCTACCCTATGCTAACTAAATTAGATTTCTCATAAATCTATCCCATTTTTTCTTGGGTTAACCAGAAGAAGTTAATTACATAAGTTTCAAACCCTAATTTTGATCAATAATCAGAATCAGTTTGATCTTTTCTCCCACCTTCAGAAGAATGAAGCATAGGTATCCCCATAATATCGTTAGAATTTTCTGAAAGGTAACTATCTCGGTTTCATATATGGAATTCATATAGAATCTTTGAAAAAGACTTTTTTCCATAAGAAAAAAGAACTTACTATCTTTGGGACCTGATGCTACACCGCTGCTCAATACCTTAGTGGATCGACTCTATTACATAAGTTGATTCCTAACTTTTGTCCCATATCATGACATAAGTAAGCAGTTCTTAACTGTATCGACTCAATAGCTCGCTAATTGATCTTTACGGTGCTTTCTCTATCAATTTGATCCTTTATCCATAGAATATAGTATATAGGCTGCACTCATTTTTTTTTTTCTTCCTATTTTGGTTCTCGTGAAGTCTCTTTCCTTGCTACAGCTGATAAAAATCGTTGCTTTGGACGATGCATTATGTAGAAAGCCCTTTTTCTAGTATTTACTAGCCAATTTGATCTTTGCTTTTTTTCCTTATTTCTATAGTGGAGATAGTCGCACGTAATGACAGATCACGGCCATATTATTAAAAGCTTGTGGTAAGAATGGGTTTCGTTCTAGTGCCCGGAAATAATATTCCAAAGCCTTTGTATGCTCTCCATTGCTTGTGTGTATAAGGCCTATGTTATAGAGTATATAACTTCGATCATAGGGATCAATTTCTGGTCGCGTAGCTTCATAATAATTCTGTAAAGCTTCCGCATAATTTCCTTCGGATTGAGCCAACATCCGTTACGGTCGTTCATTCTATTCAAAAAATCTCCGTTCCAGAACCGTACATGAGATTTTCATCTCATACGGCTCCTCCCTTCTGCGCATAGTACTAAGGGGAATAATCCATAGATTAAAAATGGAACTATTCTCATCTCATTATGAACTGAAAGGAACTAGTATTTTTACAAGAAATCTCTAGCCAGCCTTCCCGCAAGAGGTTTTTTCTTAACACCAATCATATTAGTGTTAGATATAAATGGTAACTCCAACAATTTCTTTGTTCTCAACGCCTTCTATTTCCAGGAATTAGTCACTTCAACGATCTTTGATGGTTATACGGGTATCCAAAGTACAAACGAGATGGATGTTTGTTGTCCCAACCATTCTTGTTAGTCCCGATACCGATAAGGAAAAGGGGAATTTATAACAAAGTTTTTGTGTTGTTGATTCCTAGGTGTAGTGCTTTTTCCCTTATGCCGCCTATTGGTACTAATGTAGTGTAGGATTGACCCGCAATACGGAACCCATAGGTGTAACCTTTCGCTCAATACTCAAATCAACAATTGAAACATCTGAGGCTGCATCAATCGAGGATACACGATAGAAGGAATTGTTCTATCTCCAAACTTCACCTTCATCGAGCGTAGGTTTATTTCAATAATTTCG